CAGTAATTACTGCCCGTTCTATTAATTGCAATTAAACTCGGCTCAATCCTTTTTGTAAAAGATTGGGCCGAATACAAAGATATATCATTATAGATATTGTATATCTATATTTATATTATATTGATTTTATTATTATTTTGAAATATTGACAAGAGTGTATCAAACAAATATAATCCGATCGTGAATAAATCGATCGATTTATTCACGTTACATAGGTTTTTTTTACTTCATCAAATGGTGGGTTCGTTGGATTTTTTGTAATACAAATAACAACAAGTTCTTTTTTGATTCGAAGTTCAAAGGTAAATAGAATAAAAAATAAAAAGAATAATACTCTAAAATAATGTATTGCATAGTAAACAAAGAGATGGTCCTCATTTTTAATTTTTTTTCTATTTTTACATTTTCATGGAATATTTTTTTTTTATTTTTATGTATTGTGATTGGATATATACAGCCTTTTATTTTAAATTTTCAAAATTGGATTAGGGTTGCTAACTCAATGGTAGAGTACTCGGCTTTTAAGCGCGACTCCATTTTTTACACATTTCTATGAAGCAGTTGGTTCGTCTATACCACCGGTAGAGTTTGTAAGACCACGACTGATCCAGAAAGGAATGAATGGAAAAAGCAGCATGTCGTATAAATGGCGAATTCGAAAAACATTTCATTCTTATTGGATACGGCGCATATTTTTTGTTTTAATTGTCGGCTCGGAACAAAAAAATTTAGTTGGGTTGAATTAATAAAGGGATAGAGCTTGGGGGCTCCAATTATATGTAAACAAAAAGTAACGAACTTTCGTTTTGAATTTAAATGATTACCCCATCTAATTGTATGTTAAAAATAAATTAGTGCTTGATGTGAGAAAAGCTTTTCCCACGAATGGATTATCGATTTTTGTTATGAGTCCTAACTATTAGCTATTTTCCATTATGTTATGGGACAGCGATAAATGTGTAGAAAAAAGAGTATATTGATGTATATTCATAAAGTAAAGATATTTTTTTTCCAAAATCAAAAGAGCGATTGGGCTGAGAAAAAAAAATAAAGGATTTATAACTAGCTTGTTATCCTAGAACTAGTATATGAAAAAAGCGAGGAGAGAGTCCATTGATGGGGGTTGACTTGTTTTTTAGGTATCTATTCATATTCGGTTTTTATTCGAATTCAAATCTATTAGATAGTGATAATAGAATACCACCCTGTTTTGACCTTATCGCACTATGTATCATTTGATAATCCAACGAATCCCAGATCTTTTGTTTGATCAAATAAAATTTCAAAAATGGAGGAATATCAAGTATATTTAGAACTAGATAGATCCTGCCAGCGGGATTTCCTATATCCACTTATTTTTCGGGAATATATTTATGGACTCGCTTATGGTCATGATTTAAATAGATTAGTTTTTGCGGAAAATGTGGGTTATGACAATAAATCTAGTTTACTAATTGTAAAACGTTTCATTACTCGAATGTATCAACAGAATCCTTTTCTTTTTTCTGCTAATGATTCTAACAAAAATCAATTTTTGGGATATAACAAAAATTTAGACTCTCAAATAATATCCAAGGGATTTACCGTCGTCGTGGAAATTCCATTTTCCCTACAATTAAGCTCTTCTTTAGATGAGGCAGAAATCGTAAAATATTATAAGAATTTGCGATCAATTCATTCAATTTTTCCCTTTTTCGAGGATAAATTTACATATTTAAACTATGTGTCAGATATACGAATACCTTATCCTATCCATCTGGAAATCTTGGTTCAAACCCTTCGATACTGGGTGAAAGATGCCCCTTTCTTTCATTTATTAAGGTTGTTTCTTTATGAGTATTGTAATTGGAGTAATAATCTTATTACTCAACAAAAATCGATTTATACTTTTTCAAAAAGTAATCCAAGATTTTTCTTGTTCCTATATAATTTTTATGTAGGGGAATATGAATCTATCTTCTTTCTTCTACGTAACAAATCATCTCATTTACGATTCAAATCTTTTAGCGTTCTTTTTGAGCGAATCTATTTCTATGAAAAAATAGAACATCTTGTAGACGTCTTTTCTAAGGATTTTTCGTCTACCTTATCATTCTTCAAAGACCCTCTCATTCATTATGTTAGATATCAAGGAAAGTCCATTCTGTCTTCAAAGAATGAACCGCTTTTAGTGAATAAATGGAAATACTATTTTATCTATTTGTGGCAATGTCATTTTGATGTTTGGTCTCAACCGGGAATGATCCATATAAACCAATTATCCAAGTATTCCTTTCACTTTTTAGGCTATTTTTCAAATGTTCGTCTAAATCTTTCCGCGTTAAGGAGTCAAACGTTACATAATTCATTTCTAATCAAAAATGTTACCAAAAAGCTTGATGCAATAGTTCCAATTATTCCTCTAATTAGATCATTGGCTAAAGCAAAATTTTGTAATGTATTAGGACACCCCATTAGTAAGTCGGTATGGGCCGATTCAGCCGATTTTTATATTATTGAC